CGATCCTGTTTGGTCAAATACCTAGCGACAAACTCCTATGTTCCTTTCATTACGGTATTTCCGAACAAGTTCCTGGATGACAAGCCTAAAGGTTATCTTATTGATGATATCGATATTGATGATAGTGACGATATCGATATTGATGATAGTGACGATATTGATGATAGTGATGATGACCTTGATATTGATACGGAGCTGCTAACTATGTATATGACGCCGAAAATAGACCGATTTGATATCACCCTTCAATTCGAATTAGCAAAAGCAATGTCTCCTTGCATAATATGGATTCCAAACATTCATGATCTGCATGTGAATGAGTCGAATTACTTATCCCTCGGTCTATTAGAGAACTATCTCTCCAGGGATTGTGAAAGATGTTCCACTGGAAAGATTCTTGTTATTGCTTCGACTCATATTCCCCAAAAAGTGGATCCCGCTCTAATAGCTCCGAATAAATTTAATACATGCATTAAGATACGAAGGCTTCTTCTTCCACAACAACGAAAGCACTTTTTCATTCTTTCATATACTAGGGGATTTCACTTGGAAAAGAAGATGTTCCATACTAACGGATTCGGGTCCATAACCATGGGTTCCAATGCGCGAGATCTTGTAGCACTTATCAATGAGGCCCTATCGATTAGTATTACACAGAAGAAATCCATTATAGAAACTAATACAATTAGATCAGCTCTTCATAGAAAAACTTGGGATTTTCGATCCCAGATAAGATCGGTTCAGGATCATGGGATCCTTTTCTATCAGATAGGAAGGGCTGTTACACAAAATGTACTTCTAAGTAATTGCCCCATAGATCCTATATCTATCTATATGAAGAAGAAATCATGTAAGGGAGGGGATTCTTATTTGTACAAATGGTACTTCGAACTTGGAACGAGCATGAAGAAATTCACGATACTTCTTTATCTTTTGAGTTGTTCTGCCGGATTGGTCGCTCAAGATCTTTGGTCTTCATCCAGACACGATGAAAAAAATTGGATCACTTCTTATGGATTCGTTGAGAATGATTCTGATCTAGTTCATGGCCTATTACTATTATTACTATTAGAAGTAGAAGGCGCTCTGGCGGGATCCTCACGGACAGAAAAATATTGCAGTCAGTTTGATAATAATCGAGTGACATTACTTCTTCGGTCCGAACCAAGGAATCAGTTAGATATGATGCAAAATGGATCTTGTTCTATCGTTGATCAGAGATTTCTATATGAAAAATACGAATCGGAGTTTGAAGAAGGGGAAGGGGCCCTTGATCCGCAACAGATAGAGGAGGATTTCTTCAATCACATAGTTTGGGCTCCTAGAATATGGCGCCCTTGTGGCAATCTATTTGATTGTATCGAAAGGCCCACGGAATTGGGATTTCCCTATTGGACTGGGTCATTTCGGGGCAAATGGATCATTTATCATAAAGAGGATGATCTTCAAGAGAATGATTCGGAGTTCTTGCAGAGTGGAACCATGCAGTACCAGACACGAGATAGATCTTCCAAAGAACAAGGCTTTTTTCGAACAAGCCAATTCATTTGGGACCCTGCGGATCCATTCTTTTCCCTATTCAAAGATCAGCCCTATGTCTCTGTGTTTTCACGTCGAGAATTCTTTGCAGATGAAGAGATGTCAAAGGGGCTTATTGCTTCCCAAACAAATCCTCCTACATCTATATATAAACGCTGGTTCATCAAGAATACGCAAGAAAAGCACTTCGAATTGTTGATTCATCGCCAGAGATGGTTTAGAACCAATAGTTCATTATCTAATGGATCTTTCCGTTCTAATACTCTATCCGAGAGTTATCAGTATTTATCAAATCTGTTCCTATCTAACGGAACGCTATTGGATCAAATGACAAAGACATTGTTGAGAAATAGATGGCTTTTCCCGGATGAAATGAAACATTTGATTCATGTAACAGGAGAAAGATTCCCCATTCCTTAGCCGTAAAGATATGTGCCCATGAAAAGGGGATGAAGTGGAACAGAATTGGCCGGATGGTAGAGTCGTGGAAACACTTGTTTCTTCCATCCTTTTGGCCTTAGCTCCATGGAACAATATGCTACTGCTGAAACATGGAAGGATTGAAATCTTAGATCACTATGTGTGGATGATATGAACTGCCTAAACAAGAATTCTTGAACGGCGAAAGAGCCTATTACTCGCTACATCAAACAATTTCTACTAATGAAACCATGTAAATCCATCGGAAAATACGCATGTCCGCTGAAATGGTTGTTGCTATCTGCTCCAATAACGAATCATTGGTTTCATTGAATAACTAAAGAAGATAGATAGACCTTTCTCTTCGTCTCAGGTCGATGGATCTCCTCAATTGGAAGATCTCCCATATGGATAATACACATTCCAGTTGACCGAGCCTAATTCTAATTGCTTTGTTCCGAAGCAAAGATATCCACGGAGGCGGGTTCGTCCTATTCAGATATTCACGACCAAGAGGTACGATCCTCTTTCGGATAGGCCC